TCATTTCCCATCTCATGGAAAACCCTTTTCGCTCCGCTTAGCCCTATCCCCCTCTAGGGGTATTTTAGTGATAGGTTCTATAGGAACTGGACGATCCTATTTGGTCAAATACCTAGCGACAAACTCCTATGTTCCTTTCATTACAGTATTTCTTAACAAGTTCCTGGATAACAAGCCTAAGGGTTTTCTTATTGATGATAGTGACGATATTGATGTGAGTGACGATCTCGACCGTGACCTTGATACGGAGCTGGAGCTTCTAACTAGGATGAATGCGCTAACTATGGATATGATGCCGGAAATAGACCGATTTTATATCACCCTTCAATTCGAATTAGCAAAAGCAATGTCTCCTTGCATAATATGGATTCCAAACATTCATGATCTGGATGTGAATGAGTCGAATTACTTATCCCTTGGTCTATTAGTGAACTATCTCTCCAGGGATTGTGAAAGATGTTCCACTAGAGATATTCTTGTTATTGCTTCGACTCATATTCCCCAAAAAGTGGATCCCGCTCTAATAGCTCCGAATAAATTAAATACATGCATTAAGATACGAAGGCTTCTTATTCCACAACAACGAAAGCACTTTTTCACTCTTTCATATACTAGGGGATTTCACTTGGAAAAGAAAATGTTCCATACTAATGGATTCGGGTCCATAACCATGGGTTCCAATGTACGAGATCTTGTAGCACTTACCAATGAGGCCCTATCAATTAGTATTACACAGAAGAAATCAATTATAGACACTAATATAATTAGATCTGCTCTTCATAGACAAACTTGGGATTTGCGATCCCAGGTAAGATCGGTTCAGGATCATGGGATCCTTTTCTATCAGATAGGAAGGGCTGTTGCACAAAATGTATTTCTAAGTAATTGCCCCGTAGATCCTATATCTATCTATATGAAGAAGAAATCATGTAATGAAGGGGATTCTTATTTGTACAAATGGTACTTCGAACTTGGAACGAGCATGAAGAAATTGACGATACTTCTTTATCTTTTGAGTTGTTCTGCCGGATTGGTTGCTCAAGACCTTTGGTCTCTACCCGGACCCGATGAAAAAAATGGGATCACTTATTATGGACTTGTTGAAAATGATTCGGATCTAGTTCACGGCCTATTAGAAGTAGAAGGCGCTCTGGTGGGATCCTCACGGACAGAAAAAGATTGCAGTCGGTTTGATAATGATCGAGTGACATTGCTTCTTCGGCCCGAACCAAGGAGTCCCTTAGATATGATGCAAAATGGATCTTGTTCTATCCTTGATCAGAGATTTCTCTATGAAAAATACGAATCGGAGTTTGAAGAAGGGGAAGGAGAAGGAGTCCTCGATCCACAACAGATAGAGGAGGTTTTATTCAATCACATAGTTTGGGCTCCTAGAATATGGCGCCCCTGGGGCTTTCTATTTGATTGTATCGAAAGGTCCAATGAATTGGGATTTCCCTATTGGGCCAGGTCATTTCGGGACAAGCGGATCATTTATGATGAAGAGGATGAGCTTCAAGAGAACGATTCGGAGTTCTTGCAGAGTGGAACCATGCAGTACCAGACAGGAGATAGATCTTCCAAAGAACAAGGCTTTTTTCGAATAAGCCAATTCATTTGGGACCCTGCGGATCCACTCTTTTTCCTATTCAAAGATCCCCCCTTTGTCTCTGTGTTTTCACATCAAGAATTCTTTGCAGATGAAGAGATGTCAAAGGGGCTTCTTACTTCCCAAACCAATCCTCCTACATCTATATATAAACGCTGGTTTATCAAGAATACGCAAGAAAAGCACTTCGAATTGTTGATTCATCGCCAGAAATGGCTTAGAACCAATAGTTCATTATCTAATGGATTTTTCCGTTCTAATACTCTATCCGAGAGTTATCAGTATTTATCAAATCTGTTCCTATCTAACGGAACGCTATTGGATCAAATGACAAAGGCATTGTTGAGAAAAAGATGGCTTTTCCCGGATGAAATTGGATTCATGTAATAGGAGAAAGGTTTCCCATTCCTTAGCCTGAAAGATATGTGGCCATGAAATAGAGATTAAGTGGAACAGAATTGACTGGGTGGTAAAGTCGTGGAAACACCTCTTTCTTCCATATTTTGGACATGGAAGAATATGTTACTGCTGAAACATGGAAGAATTGAAATCTTAGATCAAAACACTATGTATGGATGGTATGAACTGCCTAAACAAGAATTCTTGAACAGCGAGCAACCAGAGCTATTACTCACTACATCAAAAAATTTCCATTAATGAAAGATGTAAATCCATTGGAAAATCAAAAATACGTATGTCGGATGAAATGGTGGTTGTTGCTATCTGCTCCAATAACGAATCATTGGTTTAACTGAATAACTAAATGAATAACTAAATAAAAGAGATAGACCCTTCTCTTCGTCTCAGGTCGATGGATCTTCTCAATTGGAAGATCCCCTATATGGATAATACACATTCCAGTTGACCGGGCCTAATTCTAATTGTTTTGTT